ACCCGTCCGCCACTTTCAGTTTTTAAGAAAAAATCAAAAAAACTTCTCGTTCGACTTGCATGTGTAAAGCATACCGCCAGCGTTCATCCTGAGCCAGGATCAAACTCTCAATGATGTCCTGTATTATTTTTTTGTTAAAAATAAAATTTTTGATTTAACTAAACTTTAGTTTTAGCTTGCTAGCTATAAACGCTTTAGAAAACCGTAAAATTAAACCTAAATCTGCCCCAAAAAGAGTGTCAACGTGACCATAGTGGTATTTTTAAAATAACATATAAAAAACAATAATTTTGTATCAAGGAAAAAGTACCAAAAATAGCCAGATATACGTGTATAATTTATAAAAATTAAAATTGATTTAGACTTTAGAAAATTACAAAACATAAAGAAGAAATTTTTGAAAGAATCGACATTTCATTTTTATTAGTTATATATTATAATATTAAAAAGATATACAAAAAAATAAAAACCTTTTGGAAAAGTTTTTATTTGTATTAAATAAAGTTTTTTTATATTATTTTAATATGATTACTGACACTCAAGTTTTTACGGCCTTAGCATTAGCACTCGTATCTTCACTTCTTGCTATTCGACTAGGTATGACACTTTACGTATAATTTTAGCTTATGTGTAAAACTTTAGAAAAACAACGATAACTATATATATAAAACCCCGAGTATTTTAAAGTGCTCGGGACTAAAATAAATAAAAAATTATGACAGAACAAAAAAAAACTAATCCACCCGTTTTCCCTTTTACTGCAATCGTAGGACAAGAAGAAATGAAATTAGCTCTACAACTTAATGTTATTGACCCTCAAATTGGTGGTGTAATGATTATGGGTGATAGAGGAACAGGAAAATCAACTACAATTCGGGCAATTGCAGATTTATTACCAGAAATTGATGTTATAAAAGATGATCCTTTTAATACATCCCCAGATGGGAATACCGATAGAGAAATAATAAAAATAAAAACTCCAATGATTGATTTGCCTCTAGGAGCCACTGAGGATAGGGTTTGTGGAACAATTGATATTGAAAAAGCTTTAACAGATGGGGTAAAAGCTTTTGAGCCGGGACTACTTGCAAAAGCAAACCGTGGTCTTTTATACGTTGACGAGGTTAACCTTTTAGACGACCATTTAGTTGATATCTTATTAGACTCTGCCGCATCAGGGTTAAATACTGTAGAACGTGAAGGTATTTCAATTAGACACCCTGCAAGGTTTGTTTTAGTTGGTTCTGGTAACCCAGAAGAAGGTGAGTTACGGCCACAGTTGTTGGACAGGTTTGGTATGCATGCTGTAATTAAAACTGTTAAAGACCCTAAGCTAAGAGTTAAAGTAGTTGAAGAAAGAACATTGTTTGATTTAAATCCGCAAGCTTGGATTGATAAATACCATGAGGAACAACTAGTTTTAAAAGAGAAAATTGTTAAAGCACGTGCTCTAATTTCATCAGTAAAGATAAATGATGACTTCAAATTAAAAATTTCACAAGTTTGTAGTGAACTAGATGTTGATGGATTAAGAGGTGATATTGTTACAAATAGAGCGGCAAAGGCTTACGCTGCCTTTAATAATAGAACAGAAGTAACCATTGAAGATATTGAAAAGGTAATAACACTGTGTTTAAGACATCGGTTAAGAAAAGACCCATTAGAAACAATGGATTCTGGTGATAAGGTTCAAAACTTATTTGAAGAAGTATTTGAACTTTAAAAAAAATAAGGAAAGGGAATAGATATGAATATCTATTCCCTTTCCTTATTTTTTTTAGGCCCAGTAGGATTCGAACCTACATTAGAAACTTAGAAGGTTTCTGTCCTAATCCCTTAGACGATGAGCCCTTACTTAAATCTCTCAGAAGATATATTAAATTAAAAGATTGTAAAGTTTTAACTAAAAAGAAATGGGCGATACTGGACTTGAACCAGTGACCCTCTGCTTGTAAGGCAGACGCTCTACCACTGAGCTAATCGCCCTCTTAAAGCTTTTAATTATAGTAAATCAAATTTATACTTTTGTCTAGATTTTATTTAAATTTAAATATATACGATTTGAATTAGAGCAAAGAGGATCAAAACTAAAAGCAGTTCAAAATTTCATATTTGAAGACCAAATACAGAATTTTGAGCAAGTAATGATTAATACTTTTCTCAACTATAACTATTCAAAAAAAGTATTAATAACAAGGCTATAAAAATTTTAGTTTACAACAGAATTCTCTCACTTCGATTCTTAAAACCGGTAAACGTGGAAGTCCAAACTATTTTCGTGTTTATGAAAATCACACAAAAATAAGTAATTTATAGAAGATATTATTTATATTTACTAAATTTTCCACATTAAAAAATTGAAAGTTGATAAATATTAAATTTTTTATTTTAAAGTCTTGATTTTTTTTCCTTAACATTATACATTGCTAATATAAACTTTTATGGCTTTGTAGCTCAGTGGTTAGAGCAGGGGACTCATAAGCCCAAGGTCGCAGGTTCAAATCCCGCCAGAGCCAGACAGGAGAAATGGCTGAGTGGTCGAAAGCGATAGATTGCTAATCTATTGTACATTTTTTTGTACCGAGGGTTCGAATCCCTCTTTCTCTTTTAAAACCTTACATAAATCTTTTGTTATGAAGTAAAGTATTCTTTTTGAATAATTTTTAAAAACTTGAGTTTTTTCAAGTTTTTAAAAATTACAAAAAATTAAGATTTTTCAACTTTTTTGTTGTCTTTTTTCCATTCTTCTGTGAAAATTATATCAGGGTCATAATCAACCATACCTAGCATTTGAGCATTACTTTTTCCAGGTGCAACCATAGGATAACAGTTTTCTTCACGGTTTACTCGAAAATCAACTAAGACAGGACCATCATGATTAAACATTTCTTCTACTTTTTCTGTTAAATTGTCTCCTTTTTTAACAATAAAACTTTTAATACCATATGATTCTGCTAATTTTACAAAGTTTGGCTGACCTTCACTCATATTTGAATGACTATAACGAGAATCATAAAAAGATTCTTGCCATTGTCTTACCATTCCTTGAAACTTATTATTTATAATGGCAATTTTAATAGGCAAGTTATATTGTACAATTGTTCCTAACTCTTGTGGATTCATTTGGAAACTAGCGTCACCAGATATACAGACAACAGGTAAATCTGGACAAGCAATTTGGGCCCCAAGTGATGAAGGAACGCCAAACCCCATTGTCCCTAAACCAGCACTTGATACCCACTTTCTAATTCCACACTTTAAAAATTGAGCTGCCCACATTTGATGTTGGCCCACATCAGTTGTAAAAACAGTATCTTTTGGGGAAACTTTATTAATTTCATTAATAATTTGTTGAGGAGAAAAAGCCTCTTCTGGGGTTGGGATTAACAATGGATACGCTTCTCGCCAAGCATTAATCCTGCTTCGCCAAGCTTTTGTACTTTTAGGTTTATAAATATCTGTATTATTTGTATAAATTTCTAAAAGTTCTTGTATTATCCTTTTCACATCACCAATTAAACCAACTTGGGGTATACAGTTTTTAGCTATTTCGGCTGGATCAATATCAATGTGTATAATTTTTGCATGTGCAGCAAACTCGTCTAGTTTTCCTGTAACACGATCATCAAATCGTGCCCCAACAGCAATTAAAAGATCACACTCGTTTATTGCAAAGTTTGCATAAGCAGTCCCATGCATTCCTAACATACCAAGACATAATGGGTGGTTTTCGTCAAACGCACCTTTTCCTTTTAATGTAGTAGTTACCGGTATGTTAAAATAACGTGATAACCTTGTTATTTCATCTCTAGAATTAGAAATAACAGCACCACCACCAACATATAACAATGGTTGAGATGAGTGTGTTAAATAATAAAGAGCTTGATGTATTTTAGTTTTATTTGATTTAAATTTAATATGATAATCTTTTAATCTTAAAAAATTATATAATTCGACGGGGCAATAATTTTTTATCACTTCTAAACCAACATCTTTTGGTACATCAATTAAAACAGGTCCAGGACGACCTGTTTTTGCAATATAAAATGCTTCATTAATAATGTTAGAAATATCTTCAGCATTTCTAAGTGTATAAGAATGTTTTACAATTGGAAGTGTTATGCCAAAAATATCAACTTCTTGGAAAGCGTCTGTACCAATAAATGACCGACCTACCTGACCAGTAATTATAACCATAGGAACTGAGTCAATTTGAGCTGTTGCTATTCCTGTAACTAAATTTGTTGCTCCAGGACCAGAAGTTGCAAAACAAACCCCTACTTCTCCCGTTGTTCGTGCATAAGCGTCCGCAGCATGAGCTGCGGCTTGTTCATGTCGTACCAATATATGTTTAATAATACCTTGTCTTTCCCAAGCGTTTAATTCATCATAAATTGGTAGAATTGCTCCTCCAGGATAACCAAAAATATATTTTGCACCGTTTCTAACCAAACCATCTAATAATGCAAAGCTACCAGTAGTTTGGTCTATAATCATTTTTTCCACTAAATTTGTAAATCTCACTAAAAACTTTATTATTAGTTTGAAGAACTTTTTTAATAATTTACATTTAAGTAATTAAAATTCACTTGTAAAAAGAAACACCAACAAATGCAATATAAACAATTAACAGTTTTAACTTTTGAATAACATTATCTAAAAATACTATGTTAATTATATTAATTTGGTTTTTCATAAAAAAATTATTATGATTTAAAAAACCAAAATTTAACTTTTTATTTTACAAGATGCTAGGTTTCTCTATATAATATTTCAAATCTTAAATATTTGGCGGTATAGCCAAGTGGTAAGGCAGAAGATTGCAAATCTTTTATTCCCCAGTTCAAATCTGGGTGCCGCCTAAACTTTTAATTTATTTTTTATTAATAATATGAAAGTTTTATGATATAATATATTTAGATTTAAAGGGGGTGTGGTGAAATGGTAGACACAACGGACTTAAAATCCGTTGACTTTTAACAGTCGTGAGGGTTCAAGTCCCTCTGCCCCTATTATAATTTTTTATAGTTAGTTTTTTATTTTAAATTAAGTAACAAAAAAATAAAATGTGCATTTGTTTGAACTGTCAATATATTAATGTTTGTAAGCAATATAATTTTATTGAAAAAAAACACGATGAATCAAATATAAATAAAAATCCGCCCTTTTTGCCATCTCAGTCAATTACAAGAATAAATATTTTATCAATAAACGGCCAAGCTGAAATTGAATGGGATGTTATTGAATGTCTCTCATTTAAAGAAAAACCTGGAAAATGGTTGGGTTTTATTAAATAATCAAAGATTTTTTTCTAAATGAGGTTTTTTATTTTACACCTTAATACTATTTAATAGAAACCATATTTTTTAGGATTTCTGTATTTACATGTGATTCTCTTGTCAAAGCAACTTTTCCTGTTCTAGCTATTTCCATAATGCCAAATTTACTTAGCGCTCTCTCAATTACAACAATTTTACCTGGATCACCTGTAATTTCTAAAGTTATGGATTCTGAGGCAAAATCTATAACTTTAGCTCTAAAAATGTTTACAATTTCTAAAATTTCTGGTCTCGTTTTAGTTGAAGCATTAACTTTTAAAACCATTAATTCTCTTTCAACACATGGTACATCAGTAATATTTTCTACTTTAATAACATCTATTAATTTATAAAGTTGTTTTATTACTTGTTCAACACTTCTTTTTGTACCAGGTAACACCATTGTTATTCTGGAATAACCTATTTGTTCTGCAGGTCCAACAGCTAAACTTTCAATGTTATAACCACGACGAGCAAATAGACTAGAAATTCTTGTTAAAACACCTGTTTCGTTTTCAACTAATACAGATAGTGTGTATTTCATTCTGTTTTTATAAAAATTTTAATTTTTTTTCAAATAATTTTGCACATATAAAAAATAAATATTTTTTTAAACTTTTTAACTATAACTTAATCTATTCCAAACTGATTGTAGAAGTTTTATTTTTTAATTTTCATAATATATATTAATAATATTTAAAAAAAAACATTTTTAAAGTATAAATATTTTAAACTTATTAAAATAAAAAAATCTTTATTTATTAACAATTATGGCTAAAAGAATTCTTTATCAAGATGATGCTCGACGTGCTTTAGAAAAAGGAATGGAAATATTAACTGAGGCCGTTTCGGTTACTTTGGGACCTAAAGGTCGAAATGTTGTTATTGAAAATAAATTTAGTTCGCCTGAAATTATCAACGACGGTGTTAGTATAGCAAAACAAATTGAATTAATTGATAATGTCGAAAATACTGGTGTTTCTCTTATACGACAAGCTGCATCAAAAACAAATGATGTAGCAGGGGATGGTACAACAACCGCAACAGTTTTGGCATATTCAATTGTAAAACAAGGAATGAGAAATGTTGCTGCTGGTGCAAATCCTATTTTATTAAAAAGAGGCATTGAAAAAGCAACACAGTTTTTAGTTGATAGTATAGCTGATTCAGCAATACCAATAGAAAATATTGAAGCAATAAGACAAGTAGCGTCAATTTCAGCAGGAAATGATAAAGAACCAGGTGAAATGATTGCAAATGCTTTTGAAAAAGTTGGAAAAGATGGTGTTATCTCATTAGAAGAAGGAAATTCTACTTCAACCGTATTAGAGATTACAGAAGGAATGAGAATTAGCAAAGGTTTTATCTCACCTTACTTTATGACGGATTTAGAAAGAATGGAAACAACATATGAAAACCCGTATATTCTAATAACTGATAAAAAAATAACTTTAGTGCAGCAAGATTTAATACCAATTCTCGAACAAGTTTCTAGAACAAAAAGACCTTTGTTAATTATTGCCCAAGATATTGAAAAGGAAGCATTAGCAACTTTAATTTTAAATAAGTTAAGAGGTATTGTTGATGTTGTTGCTATTCGTGCACCTGGTTTTGGTGAACAGAGAAAACTTATCTTGGAAGATATAGCTATTTTAACCAATGGGGTTTTAATAACTGAGGATACTGGTAATAATTTTGAAAATATTGAATTAGAAAATTTAGGTCACGCAAGAAAAATTGTAGTAAGTAAAGATAATACAACAATTATTTCTGAAGGAAACAAAAAGAGAATACAACAACGTTGTGAACAGTTAAGAAAACAAATAAATTTATCTGAAGTACAGTACGATAAAGAAAAACTTCAAGACCGAATAGCTAGACTTTCAGGTGGTGTTGCTGTCATTAAAGTGGGCGCTGTTACAGAAACAGAAATGAAAGATAAAAAACTAAGACTTGAAGACGCAATTAATGCAACCCGTGCAGCCGTTGAAGAGGGAATTGTTCCTGGAGGAGGAACAGCTTTTGTTCATCTATCGGAACCTTTAAAAACCTGGGTTAAAAATAATTTGATCGAAGATGAGCTTAACGGCGGGTTAATTGTCGTAAAATCTATTCTAGAACCTCTAAAAAGAATTGCTCAAAATAGTGGTAAAAATGGCATTGTTATTTTAGAAGAAATTCAAGAGAAAGATTTTTCGCATGGTTACAACGCTGCTGTTGAAAGTTTTGGTAATATGTACGATTTTGGTGTTATTGATCCAGCAAAAGTTACTCGTTCAGCTATACAAAATGCGGCATCAATTGCTAGTATGATTTTAACGACAGAGTGTATTGTTGTAAATAAGGAAGACGAATAGCTAGTTGGCAGTTTGAATTATGTTTTGGTATATTTTTCCTTTTGAAGATTTTTATAAAAATTTAAATAATTTAAACCGTTTAGCATATAAAAATATGAAATGAATAAATAAACTGTTGGGGGGCATGAAGAGGTTTTAGGGACTAATTTTTTAATAAAAAAATGTGCTCTTTTTTTATATTCTAAAAACCAAAAATCAAGGGTTATGAGATCTTTTGCCCCAAAGATTTTTATTTTGTTCGCAAAAAGAGTGTTTTCTAATATGATAAAGAAATAAATAAGATTAAATTTTTGTTTACAAAAAGAGATATTTAAGTTCTTTGATAATATTAATAAAATTTGTTTAATTTGTTGTCTAAACACTTTAGAGTTTAATAAAAATAAAAGCTGTTTGGATTGTAGGTTTTTATTAAAAAAATCTATTCGATTCATTACTCTTAATAAAGAAAGTACTATAACTAATTCTGAAGAACGGTTAGTTGTTCTTAATTCTTCCAAAAAACGTTTGTAACTAAAAGTATCAAAAGATTGAAAAACTATTAGACTAATATCAAGTGTCTCGCAAAAAAGACTAAAGTAGGCAGTTGTTTTTTTTTTCATGAATATTATAAGAATTCAATAAATAATTAATTTAATATTAATTATTTATTGAATTAATGAAAATTTAATCTATTGCAATTAGAGTGAAATTTAGTTCTTTTTCAAGCTCATTAATGTTAAAACGATCAACTTTTTCTAAACTATCTTTCCAAGCACAAATAATTTTTGTATACCCATCTAAAATTTTTACTCTTTCTTTTTCTGATAACCAAGGTTTCAATTCGAGTTCATGTTTTAATAACTGCCACCCATTTACTCTTGGCCAGAAATAAAAGGACGTTATTGGGGTTTTTATGTTATTTTTAAAATTCTTATCAACAGCAATTCCCACCCGATAATTTAACCAAACGACTTTAAAACAAAAACTCGACAAATTATTAACCCCGTAAAATTATTTTTAAAAAATTAATTGAAACTTTATTACGCTTTTCCTTCAAGAATATTACTTTTTACAAGTAAGTTGAATACTGTTTTAGTTGGTTTTACCCCATTTTTTAGGGCAACTAAAATTTCTTCAGTATTTAATTTAATATGGTCAGTTATTGGATTATATAAACCAACTTCCTTAATTGGTTTACCATCACGACGTGATGTACTTTCCATTATTACAATTCTGTAACAAGCAAGTTTCTTTCTTCCAAAACGTTTCAATCTTAATTTAAGCATAATTTTAATTTCTTTAATGTTGTATTTATTTAGTATAATATTATACCTATAGTATAAATTATAAAATCAATAAACACAACACTATAATAGTTCTTGTTTTTATATAAGGCCATAATATCTATCTGACATTTCAGATAAATATTGACAATATCTTATTGTACTATCCAAAGTGTAAAAGATAGCCCAGGTTGAAAAATCTAAATGATAAAACTTAGGAAAACGCCAACTTAAAGGTCGAAAGACCATGTCTACTGGTTCTGTTAAAATTGGCCAAGGCCAGTTCCAAGGATTAATATTAGGAAACCAACCAATACACAATCTTACATTACATACGTTTCTAAAGGCAGACAACACCAGCTTTATACATGAAAAGAAAGTTGGCGGCGTATTCCGAATAAGAAATTCAGGTATCAGAGTTTCAATTCCAGCAGTTATTACATCTTTAGTTAATTGGATAGGAAAGTCTAGTTTAGCAATTAAAAAAGAATTAACTGTTTTAATTAATCCAACATTTTCTCTTAAAGCTTCCCAAAATCTAAGTAGAAGCTGATATAAAAACATGATCAGGTCCAAATGAATCATAACGTAAATATATTTTTGATAAGGTTATTAAGATATTTTATAATTATATATTGATAAACAATATTATTACAATATACCTCTGCATGATAGTGTCACACAAATATAATCTAATGTCAATACATAACAATAAAATTTAATTTATTAACTTTTTATGGCTATTTTATTATTTGGCAAATTGTTTTAGCAATTTGTGGTGCTGTATTTTTTTTTACAGTATAAATTGGGATTTGTTTAATCTTGGCAACTTGTCTCAATTTTTTATTTTCTTTAATATAGGATCTTAAGCCTAAAACCGCTGTAGCTTTATCAATATTCTTTGTAAAAACTGGGCTAAAACCAAATGATTTACAAATTTGTTGTAGTTTATTAATAGAAACTGAGTAAGAATATATATGAATTTTGTCTTTAATTTTTTTAGAAGGGCCTTCTATATTTTTATTTGATCCCGTTTTCCAAGTATTATTTTTTTCAGAAAAATTTGAAAATTTTCTGCTTATAGTACTTTCTTCAGATACTTTTTGGCATATATTTACTTTATTACTTTGTTGTCCTAATCTCAGTTGTAAATATGGCATCTGTTTTTTTAATAAAAAATCAACAGAGTGTGAAACATTCTCATGAACAACCCATTTGTCTTTTTGGTTTATTTCAACAGCAGTTTGAAATGCTGGGGATGCTTTTCTTTCCAAAATATTTTTTTGTGTTCCTCTTCTTTTTGCTTCTTCATCACTCAACGTAACATTTTGTACACCGCCAACAATATCGGTTAATGTCGGGTTCTTTATCAAGTTCTCCAAACAATTACCATGCACAGTACCCACTAGCTGAACACCTCTTTCAGCAATTGTTCGAGCCGCTAAGGCTTCCAATTCAGTCCCAATTTCATCAACAATAATTACTTCCGGCATATGATTTTCTACTGCTTCTACCATAACACTATGTTGTAATTCAGACTTGGAAACTTGCATTCTTCTTGCTCGACCAATCCCAGAGTGTGGAATATCACTATCTCCACCAATTTCATTTGAAGTGTCGACAATTACGACTCTTTTTCCCATTTCATCAGATAATATTCTTGCAACTTCTCGGATTGTAGTTGTTTTTCCTACTCCTGGTTTACCAAGAATAAGTAGAGATTTACCAGACTCTAAAATATCTTTTATCAAGCTAATCGTGCCAAAAAGAGCTCTCCCAACTCGACAGGTTAATCCAATTATATTACCTTTTCGGTTTTTAATACAACTAACTCTATGCAAAGTTCTTTCTATTCCAGCTCGGTTATCATTGTTAAAATTCCCTAATTGTTTTGTACAAAAATCCAAATCCTGCCATGAAACAATTTTTGATGATAAATAACTAGACCCATCTAAAAACCTCCCTTCAGGTCTTCTACCAAGATCTAAAATAATCTCAATTAAATTTAAACGGTTAGGATGATTTTGTAAAGATATACGAACATAACCCGGTAAAACTTGCATTAACTTATTTAAATCTTCATCGACAAACATTACTTCTTTTCGTATTTTTTACTTGTATTTTTTAATAATTGAAATTTTAAATTATTGTTATTAGATATAATAAACTATTTAAAAAATTTTTACTATATATTAAAATGTATTTTAAATTTTATTAAGGTATTTAAAATACAAATAAAATAATAGTTATAATAATAATTGAAAACTCATTTCAGAAAAATTAACTTCGTTGAATATGAGAGTTTCTTAACATTTTATCTCCAAAAAGGAAATTAAATGGTTACAAGCTCAACAGAGCAAAAAAAGGTTCGTGTTGTCGTAGATAAGAATGTAGTAGAAACTTCGTTTGAAAAATGGGCAAAACCTGGTCATTTTTCTCGAACTTTAGCCAAAGGTCCTAAAACTACTACGTGGATCTGGAATTTACACGCAGATGCTCATGATTTTGATGGTAATACAAATTCACTAGAAGATGTCTCTAGAAAAATTTTTAGTGCCCACTTTGGTCAACTAGCAATTATTTTCTTATGGCTAAGCGGAATGCACTTCCATGGTGCATACTTTTCTAATTATTTAGCTTGGCTTAATAACCCTACAGGAATCAAACCAAGTGCTCAAGTTGTTTGGCCAATTGTTGGACAAGAGATTTTAAATGGAGATGTTGGTGGAAATTTCCAAGGTGTTCAAATAACTTCTGGTTTCTTCCAATTATGGAGAGCTGAAGGTATTACAAGTGAAGTTGAACTTTATTGGACTGCAATAGGTGGTTTAATTATGTCTGGTTTAATGTTATTTGCTGGTTGGTTCCATTACCATAAAGCAGCACCAAAACTAGAGTGGTTCCAAAATGCTGAATCAATGTTAAACCATCACCTTTCTGGTTTATTAGGTCTAGGGTGTTTATCTTGGTCTGGTCACCAAATCCATATTGCTTTACCAATTAATAAACTTTTAGATGCAGGTGTTGCACCGCAGGAAATTCCATTACCTCACGAATTCTTAGTAAATCGAGAATTAATTGCTCAACTTTACCCTAGTTTTAATAAAGGTTTAGTACCATTCTTTAGTGGTAATTGGAGTGAATATTCGGACTTTTTAACTTTCAAAGGTGGACTAAACCCTGTTACAGGTGGTTTATGGTTAAGTGATATTGCTCATCATCACCTAGCACTAGCAGTTTTATTTATTGTTGCTGGCCATATGTATAAAACAAACTTTGGAATTGGTCACAACATGAAAGACATCCTTGAAGCACATAAAGGCCCTTTCACAGGTAATGGTCATAAAGGTTTATATGAAGTATTAACAACTTCTTGGCATGCACAACTAGCAATTAATTTAGCTATGATGGGATCTCTAAGTATTATTGTGGCGCATCATATGTACGCTATGCCTCCTTACCCCTATATTGCTACTGATTATCCTACACAACTTTCTTTGTTCACACACCATATGTGGATCGGTGGTTTCTGTGTTGTTGGTGGCGCAGCTCATGGTGCTATATTTATGGTAAGAGATTATAATGCTGCGAATAATTACAATAATTTACTAGATCGTGTTATTCGTCATAGAGATGCTATTATTTCTCACCTAAACTGGGTTTGTATTTTCTTAGGATTCCATAGCTTTGGTTTATATATTCACAATGATACAATGCGTGCTTTAGGTCGTTCTCAAGACATGTTTTCTGATAAAGCAATCCAATTAAAGCCAATTTTTGCTCAGTGGATTCAAAGCTTACATGTTTTAGCACCTGGTAATACCGCCCCTAATGCTCTTGCCACTACAAGTTATGCTTTTGGTGGTGATGTTGTTGCTGTTGGATCAAAAATTGCTATGATGCCAATTAGTCTAGGCACAGCTGATTTTATGGTACATCATATTCATGCATTTACAATCCACGTTACTGTACTAATTTTATTAAAAGGTGTACTTTACGCTAGAAGCTCAAAACTAATCCCAGATAAAGCAAATTTAGGTTTCCGTTTCCCTTGTGATGGTCCTGGTCGTGGTGGTACATGTCAAGTATCTGCTTGGGATCATGTATTCCTAGGTTTATTCTGGATGTATAACTCAATTTCTGTTGTTATCTTCCACTTTAGTTGGAAAATGCAATCAGACGTTTGGGGTTCTGTAAGCCCAACAGGTGTGGTTTCACATATTACTGGTGGTAATTTTGCACAAAGTTCAATAACAATTAATGGTTGGTTAAGAGACTTCTTATGGTCACAAGCTTCACAAGTAATTCAATCTTATGGTTCAGCTTTATCAGCATACGGTTTAATTTTCTTAGGAGCACACTTTATTTGGGCGTTTAGTTTAATGTTCTTATTTAGTGGTCGTGGTTATTGGCAAGAACTTATTGAATCAGTTGTTTGGGCACATAACAAACTAAAAGTAGCACCAACGATTCAACCAAGGGCTTTAAGTATTACTCAAGGTCGTGCAGTTGGATTAGCTCATTATTTACTAGGTGGTATAGGAACTACTTGGTCGTTCTTCTTAGCAAGAATTATTTCTGTTGGATAAGTTTATTTAAAGAGGTAACAAAAAAATATGGCAACGAAGTTTCCAAAATTTAGCCAAGCCCTTGCGCAAGATCCAGCTACACGAAGAATATGGTATGGTATAGCAACAGCTCATGACTTTGAAAGTCATGATGGAATGACAGAAGAAAAGTTATATCAAAAAATCTTTGCTTCTCACTTTGGTCATTTAGCTATAATCTTTCTATGGACTTCAGGTAATCTTTTTCACGTTGCATGGCAAGGTAATTTTGAACAATGGGTATTAAACCCATTAAAAGTAAAACCGATCGCACACACAATCTGGGATCCTCATTTTGGTGAGTCTGCTATTAAAGCATTTACAAAAGGCGGTGCTTTTTATCCTGTAGATATTTCGTATTCTGGTGTTTATCACTGGTGGTATACGATTGGAATGCGAACAAATAATGATCTTTATAGTGGATCATTAGGTTTACTAGCATTATCAGCTGTTCTTTTATTTGCAGGTTGGCTACACTTACAACCTAAATTTAGTCCAAGTCTTGCGTGGTTCAAAAATAACGAATCTCGTTTAAACCACCACTTATCGGGCCTTTTTGGAGTAAGCTCGTTAGCTTGGACTGGTCATTTAGTACACGTAGCTATTCCTGAGGCACGAGGAACTCATGTTGGTTGGGATAATTTTTTAACAACTTTACCCCACCCAGAAGGTTTAACACCTTTCTTTGCTGGTAACTGGAGTGCATATGCTCAAAATCCTGACACAGCACAACATGTTTTTGGTACAAACGTTGGCGCAGGAAGTGCGATTTTAACTTTTGTCGGTGGTTTTCACCCACAAACACAATCACTTTGGCTAACAGATATTGCACACCACCATTTAGCAATTGCTGTTGTTTTTATTGTAGCAGGTCATATGTATAGAACAAACTTTGGTATTGGTCACAATATGAAAGAAATTCTAGATGCACATAGACCACCAGGTGGAAGATTAGGTGCTGGTCACAAAGGTCTTTTTGAAACTATTACTGAATCATTGCATATGCAATTAGGTTTAGCTTTAGCTAGTTTAGGTGTTGCGACATCTTTAACAGCACAACATATGTATGCTTTACCTGCTTATGCGTTTATTTCAAAAGACTTTACTACACAAGCAGCTTTATATACACATCACCAATATATTGCTGGTTTCTTAATGGTTGGTGCTTTTGCTCACGGTGCTATCTTCTTTGTTCGTGATTACGATCCCGAGTTAAACAAAGATAATGTTTTAGCTAGAATGTTAGAACATAAAGAAGCTATTATTTCTCATTTAAGTTGGGTAAGTTTATTCCTTGGTTTCCATACTCTTGGTTTATATATACACAACGACGTAGTAGTTGCTTTTGGTCAACCAGAAAAACAAATTTTAGTTGAACCAGTTTTTGCTCAATGGATTCAGGCAGCATCAGGAAAAGCATTATATGGTTTTGACGTATTACTATCTTCAACAGAAAGCCCTGCTACGGTTGCCAGTAGCCAAATTTGGTTACCAAGTTGGCTTGAAGCTATTAATAGTGGCAAAAACTCATTATTCTTAACAATTGGTCCTGGTGACTTTTTAGTTCACCATGCAATAGCTTTAGGTCTACATACAACAACACTAATTTTAGTTAAAGGTGCATTAGATGCTCGTGGATCTAAATTAATGCCAGATAAAAAAGATTTTGGTTACAGTTTCCCTTGTGACGGTCCTGGTCGAGGTGGTACTTGTGACATTTCGGCTTGGGATGCTTTTTATCTTGCTATGTTCTGGATGTTAAACACAATTGGTTGGGTTACTTTCTATTGGCACTGGAAACATGTTACAATTTGGCAAGGCAATGCAGCACAATTTAATGAATCTTCAAACTACTTAATGGGTTGGCTTCGTGATTATCTATGGTTAAACTCTTCACCATTAATTAATGGTTATAACCCATACGGTATGAATAATTTATCTGTTTGGGCATGGATGTTCTTATTTGGTCACTTAATCTGGGCAACTGGTTTTATGTTCTTAATTTCTTGGCGTGGTTATTGGCAAGAACTTATTGAAACACTTGTTTGGGCTCATGAAAGAACGCCTTTAGCTAATTTAGTTCGTTGGCGCGATAAACCTGTTGCTTTATCAATTGTTCAAGCACGTTTAGTTGGTTTAGCACACTTCAGTGTTGGTTATATATTAACTTATGCAGCCTTTGTTATTGCATCAACAGCAGGTAAGTTTGGTTAAAAATTCTTAAAGATATAAAATGCAAATATAACAAAAAAATACTAATTGTAAAAAAAATACAATTAGTATTTTTTTGTTATATTTATATTTTTAAATTTTTAAAGTAACAGTTTTTTAAATAAATTTATTAGAGAAAAAACAATTAAAAAGTATAACAAAAATTAATAAAAGTTCTTACAATATTTACATTTACCGTTTAATGTTATAGGATTATTTAAGTTATAAGAAAATTAAATTAAGAAAACGTTTAATTGTATAAATATAAATTAAAACAACATAAAAAAATAAATTATGGCCAAAAAGAGTATGGTTGAGCGTGAATTAAAACGCCAAAAACTTGTCAAAAAATACGAGAAAAAAAGATTAAAGATTTTTGAAGAATTTTACAACAGTACAACGTATGAAGAAAAATTAATCATTCATGGGAAATTACAAAAAATACCAAGAAACGGGTCAAAAGTTAGACTACGTAATAGGTGTTGGCGAACAGGTAGACCACGTGGTTTCTACAGAGATTTTGGACTTTCAAGAAATATGTTAAGGGAAATGGGTCATCAGGGGTTATTACCTGGTGTAACAAAATCAAGTTGGTAATATTGTAAACAAAAAAGTGCAAGTAGAAAAAATCTACTTGCACTTTTTTTTATAAACCCAACTGATTACCACGTCTATACTGTAAGTAAGCAGCAACAAATAAACCTATTAGTGTTACAGGTATCATACCTAAAACGATTCCGAAAAGAAGTGGCTCAATCATATAAATTTTTATAACAAAAGGTAAAATTAAATAAAATTTGTTCTATTTATTACCATGAGAATGTTTGTTTAGTTTTTATCTAAAACCAACAGATGCTTGCCAAACAAAAGCTAGCAATAAAAATAAAACAGGAACAACAGGTAAAATATCAACGATAGGGCTAAAAATTGCGTAAGCTTCTGGTAACTTTGCTAAAAGAATTCCTTCCATATAAGTGAAGATCGTTTTTTTTTAACTTATAAATTATTTCTTGAAAAATAGAATTTTTAATCAAATATATTTCGAAAAAGCCAAAACTTAATATCCAGCAATACAATGATATTAAGAATTAAAGAAATTTTTAAATTATACTAATTATAGTATAATATTATTTTGAAACTTATTCATAAGGCTTTAAAATGTCTTATCAAGAAATAAAAGTACTTTATAATATAAGTTCCTAAATATTGTGAACTTATTCAATTTTCTTCATATTGAATTATATACCATAAATATAAAATTTTTGTCTCCTTGGAGAAAAATATATGTCACTTCTTATACAAATTTTAGTATCTTTACTAGTTCTTTTATCTTTTGTTTTAATTGTTCTAGTACCTGTAAGTCTAGCCACTCCAGGTGAATGGGAAACATCACAGGGTAAGATTTATAACCTTGCAAAATTTTGGGGAACTTTAGTTATATTAACAGGGTTTGCACAAGGCTTTGCTTAAAAGATAAAAAATTAAATAGTTAATTTAAATTTTATTAAAGTTTTTAACTATTTAATTTTTTAAGTATTGACAATAATAACGATTATGCTATATATATATATATATATATATAAATGATCGTTTAAATTTTTAAAGCGGGTATAGCTCAGTTGGTAGAGCGCGACCTTGCCAAGGTCGATGCCGCGTGTTCGAGTCACGTTACCCGCTTATTTTTCATTGTTGAAAGATCCCGCTCCCTTTATTGTACCGAGGCTATAGTTCGTGTAATAGATACGGAACAAAAATACAAGTAATACTTTTTTAACAAATTTACTCACGGATATACGATTTTCGCCAACTTTTTTATCTATAATCAATTTTTCAGCTTCGGTCAATTTTGATGAGTACGAAATGTACAAAAGTGAAGTCATAGCTCTTTTATATATATATCCTACTAATTTTAAAATAGTACTATTAAAAAAGTAACCACTTTCTGATATACAAACTATAAACAAAGAAAAAAGAAAACAGTGGGGTCCGGTTTACTGTTGCTAGCAGAAGCACTATATCATATGCCCAGCCAACTTTACTTTTGACTATCAACAGGTTACTAATAAAGAAGCTCTTACCTAAGGCTTTTACTGCTCTAGTTAAAAACCCTTTCAGTATTAATGGAGAGTGAATAAAACCTGAATTATAGAAATTGACCCGATTATCTCGTTTAGTTACCAAACCTTTATTAATACAAGAGTTTAATAAAGTCTTTGATAGTTAAAAGTTGGTTATATATTTAGCGAGAAACGTTGAAGATCATGCACCTAAAACATAAATTAAACCCCATTAAGGTAAAAACTCTCACGAGTACGAATAAGAATAGTGTTAGGGTCCAAATCTACCATTCCTTACTGTTTTTCTTGTACCAATTTTTAAACCCCTCTTGTATACTTATACCTGTTTTGCTAGCTCTTTTTTTAATCTCCTCTTAGCTTCCTTTGGACCAACAAGAAGGTTCTTTTCGAAAACTATCAAATATCTATCTAATACCTGACTGCATAAGGCTAAGGATTAATTTAATTGTTATTTTGGAAATAGTATCATGTTACAATAGTATTAAAATACTATTGTAACATGAATTTAATGAGATCTTAATATTATTAGGTTATTTTAATGCTATTGTAGCTCCAGCTTCTTCTAATTGCTTCTTAGCGTCTTCTGCTGCATCTTTAGAGATAGCTTCTTGAATAGTTTGTGGTGCAGTGTCCACTAATGCCTTCGCTTCTTTTAACCCTAAACCAGTTATTGTTCTAACGACTTTTAAGATTGCAATTTTCTTATCTGCAGGAACTTGTTCTAAAACAACATCAAATTCTGTTTTTTCTTCTTCTGCTGATTCAGAACCACCACCAGCAGGCCCTGCCATCATCATCATTCCACCACCAACTGAAGTATCAACGTTAAAAGTTTCTTCAATTTTTTGAACAAGTTCTGACGCTTCTAAAAGTGTTAATGTTTTTAATTCATCGACAATACTTTCAACTTTAGACATAAATTTTAATTTAATAGTTTTTTACGTGGATAAAATGAGCAGTGTCTTATTAAACTTTTAGGTCTGATAAACTTATTGATATTGACGGTCCCATAGTATTGCAAATATAAAAACTTTTAAAGTATTTTCCCTTTACACCACTAGGCTTGTTTTGTTCTACAGATTGGTAAAATGCTACCAGGTTTTCCAAAAGATCTTCGTTTGAAAAACTTGTTTTTCCAAAACTTAAATGGACAATCCCTGTGCGGTCAGCTTTATATTCTACTTTTCCTTTTTTAAACTGATCAATAGTAGATGAAATATCATCAGTAACAGTACCAGATTTTGGTGATGGCATAAGTCCTTTAGGGCCCAAAACTCGACCTAATTTTGCTAGTTTAGGCATCATATCTGGACTAGCAATTAAAATATCAAAGTCTATATTACCTTTTGTAATTTCTTCAATTAAATCATTTGACCCAACTATATCAGCCTGTTCGTTATATTCTGGTTTAATTTTTTCTTCTGGTAATAAAACTGCTAAGCGAACAGTCTTGCCTGTTCCTTTTGGTAATACTAAAGTTGTTCTTAACTGTTGATCAGCATATTTTGGATCAATATTTAACGATACGTGTGCTTCTGTCGACTCAATAAAATTTGCTGAAGCCGTTTTTTTTAAAAGTTCAACTGCCTCTTTTATTGAATACTCTTCTTTATTAAGCAAATTTTTTGCTTTTTGTAACCGTTTTGATAGTTTTTTCATAAAAAGTTCTCCAAATGTTTTAACAAAGGTTATGTATTAATTGAAACACCCATGTTTTTTGCTGTTCCTTCGACAATTTTCATTGCGCTTTCTAGTTTTGTTGTGTTTAAATCTGGTAATTTTATTTTTGCGATTTCTTCCAGTTGTTCCTGTGTAATCGAACCAACTTTTAGTCTGTTTGGTTGAGATGAACCTTTAGCAATTGCCGCTGCTTTTGCTATTAAGACAGATGCCGGAGGTGTTTTTAATACAAATGAATATGATCGATCTTCAAAAACCGAGATTTCAACAGGAATAATCAAACCCGCTTGATCAGAAGTTCTAGCATTATATTCTTTACAAAAACCAGCAATATTTACACCATGTTGGCCCAATGCAGGTCCAACCGGGGGGGCTGGTGTTGCTTTACCAGCAGGTAAAGCAAGTTTTATTATTGCAACAAGTTTTTTGGCCATTTTTTTTTAACCGAAACTAAACTCAAAAATTCTAACTTTATAACTATATACTTTAATATTATTAAGATTACAAGAGCTTAAATTAAAAAAATTTTCGCACGTCCTGTAGGACTTGAACCCACGACATTTGGTTTTGGAGACCAACGTTCTACCAACTGAACTAAGGACGCTTTTTGTTTGCTTGACATATATATATATATTACGATAGAGAGCGGTTTTTTGTCCATACTTTAATCTATTAAAAGAAAAAAAAGAATGGATCTTATTCTTTTTTTTAAATAGACTAAAATACTATTTAATGTTATGTTGAAAATTAATGATTCAAAATTATTGTTGAAGTAGGGTTTATAAACCCAACACGTGAATCAAACTTAATACAAATAAACAAACTTAATACTCCCCTTAAACTTCTTGATTATTTTACTCAATTCTTTAATGAAACTAGCTTTAGTTAATATATTAGTATACAAAAAGCAGAAATGCAGTTATTATACTATATAACTTTAAGAGGGCGATTAGCTCAGTGGTAGAGCGTCTGCCTTACAAGCAGAGGGTCACTGGTTCAAGTCCAGTATCGCCCATTTCTTTTTATAATAATATAAAAACTTAATTTAAAAATAAAGAATAAAATAGTTTTTACGTTTATAGAATAAGCAATAAATGTTGTGCTAAAAACTAAAAAACCAATACGACCTAACATTTTTATTCTTAGCATTTTTTCTACCTATAACCTACAAGATGATAGCTGGTGAAGGGACTTGAACCCCCAACCTACTGATTACAAGTCAGACGCTCTACCAATTGAGCTACACCAGCTTTGTTCGTTCATATATAAAATTATACCATAAATACTAAATATAAATATCATCAAAAAATTCTTTAATTAAATTACAATTTTTATGAGTTTTTTTTTCTTAAAGATTCAATTAGGTTTTTATAGTTTAAAAACCAGAAAACAATTAAGAAATGAAAAAATGGGAACATTAATTCAAAATTTGTGTGATGGAATAATTTTATTAGACTTGGATCTTAAAATTGTTTATATAAATTCTCAGGCTTTAAATCTTTTAAATTGGGAATTTAGTAATGTTTACCAAACAAGTTTTCTTAATCATTTTGAAGCAAAAATTGTTGACTTATTTTTGTTAAAAATTAAAAGTCTTTTTAAAAAGAAAAGAAATTTATTATCTGAAAAATATTCCGAGACACATAAGGAAATTAATTTACAATCAATTGGGGTTTTAAATAGAACAATATTGATTATTTTTAAAATTGCTTTTGAAAAAGAAAAAGTTGTTGGTGTTATAATAACGATTCGGGATATTTCTAAGGAAATTAAGATCAACAAAAAAAAAATAAAGATCTTAAGTACTATTTCTCATGAATTAAGAACACCATTATTTAATATTCAATCCTTTATTCACACATTGGACCAATATTCAAACAGACTTGATCAAAAAGAAATAAAAGAATTTCTAGAAATAACAAATAAAGAAATTTCAAGATTAAGTCGTTTAGTTAATACAATTTTAGATTTTTCGAAGTTTAATTATAAAAATTTATATTTATTTTCTGCAATTGATATAAATGAAGTTTTAAATCAAGTAATTCAAGTTTACAGTATCAGAGCTCGACAAAAAAAAGTTAAAATTCGAAAAGAAATCGAACAAAATCTATCTTTTATTTTAGGAAAAAAAGATCTACTTTTTCAGGTTTTTGATAATCTGTTAGGTAATGCTTTAAAATTTTCTAATTACAATAGCATTATAGTCTTTCGAGCATACAAAATTTCAAATAACAATTTAAATAAAATTCGTGTAGAAATTTGTGATACTGGTTGGGGAATAAAAAAAAAAGATCAAGAAAAAATTTTTAAAAGGTTTTCTAGAATTAATAATGAAACAAAAATAATTTATGGAACAGGCTTAGGGCTTTCAATTGTAAAAAAAATTCTTCAAAAACATGGAAGTAAAGTTCGTCTTTCAAGCAACATAAATGAAGGAACAATTTTTTTCATCGATTTTATTTTAACCGTTAAGAATTAAAGTTTTTTATATTTGTTTAAGAGTTAAGATAAATAATTCTCTTAGCCCTTAAACAAATATGAACAATAAAATATTAATCTGAAACTGTTTGGACAATTTTTGAAAATGCTGTCGGGTCTAAAATAGCAAGTTGTGATAGCATTTTTCGGTTTAAATTAATATTTGCTTTTTTTAGTTTACTTATAAATACGTTGTACTTCATGTTATGAACGGCAGCAGCAGCATTAATTCTGGTAATCCAAAGTTGTCTGAACTTTCTTTTCTTTTCTTTACGACCCACATAAGCATAACGTAAAGCTTTCATCACTTGTTGATTAGCCGTCCTAAATAACCTAGAATGTGCTCCCCGAAACCCTTTTGCTCGGTTTAATATCTTTTGACGACGTTTTCGGGCTACATTTCCCCTTTTTACTCTAACCATTTTAATTCTTAAAGTTTTAAATTAATAACATTTTTTTAATATTTTTAACATCAGCTTTAGACACAGTTATTGATCTAGATAATCCACGTTTTCGTTTCGCAGACTTTTTCGTTAATATATGTGCTTTAAAAGCTTTGCGTCTTAAAAAATTGTTATTACCTGTTTTTTTATAACGCTTTAAAGCGGCTCTACGTGTTTTTAATTTAGGCATAATCTTAGAAACGAGAAATTTTAAATAAAAATTAAATTGCTTCAAAATAAACTTTAGAGCCGACAGGGTCTGGCTTCATAGTTTTACTACCAGGTTTCCAGTTTACTGGACAAACCTCATCCGGGTTTTCTTGACTATATTGAATTGCTTGTAATGTTCGAAGAGCTTCATCAACATTACGACCAAAAGATAAATTGTTAACTGTTGAATGTTGGATGATACCTTCTTTGTCAATAATGAAAAGAGCCCTTAATGCAACACCGTCTTCAGTTAATACATTATAACTTGAACTAATTTCTTTTTTAAGATCAGAAACTAGAGGGTACTCTAGTTCACCCAAACCACCCGATTTACGGTCTATTTGAGTCCAAGCTAAGTGAGAAAACTCACTGTCTACGGAAACACCTAAAACTTCTGTTGATAGTTCTTTAAATTCTTTGAATCTATCACTAAACGCCGTGATTTCCGTTGGACAAACAAAAGTGAAATCTAAGGGATAAAAAAACAATACAACATATCTTTTATCAAGATAATCAGATAGTCTAATTGTTCCAAATTCTTGGTCGAAGACAGCAGTAGCTGTAAAATCAGGTGCCTTTTGGCCAACACGAATACTCATAATTGTTTTTTTTTTTTTAATTTTTAATAACCTTATTAATTTTATCATAAGATGAAATATAGATCAAATTATCTAATATTCCATCCTATGATAAAATTAGAATACAACTTCCCATTCACTATCTGTATCAATAGGTCTTAATAAAAATAACTTTAATAAATAATTTACTAAAGAGAATGTTTTAGAAGTCTTTTTAAGAGTTTTTTCAAAAATATTTAGTTCTTCTTGTTCAAGATTAACTAGTTCTAAATTAATATTTGAACAGCTTTCCAGGTATTCAAAGAATAAAGGATTATCAACATCTAATACAGTAGGAAATAATCTTGCAGAACTTTGATTTGTTTTTCTAATAACATGTATATCAAATTTTTTTGCATCTAAACCTATAGTTGCGTAAAACCCAGATCTTTGAACATCATTTAAATACATTGTTACAAATACAGAAAGTAAAAAGAAACGACACCAAAGCTTTGATTCCCAACCATTTATTAAATTAGGTTGAGATTTTAAAACAGCAGCAAAAAAGTCACCGTGTCTATTCTCGTCTTGACACCAGCTTTCAAAAAAGCGGAAAATAGGATAAACTCGGAATTCAGGGTTCTTCTCTAAATGGCGATATATTGTAATATAGCGCCAATAACCAATTCTTTCTGATAAATATGTTGCATAGAAAATAAATTTAGGGGCAAAAAATGTATATTTTCTACTTTTTGTTAAAAAGCCAAGATCAAGTGATAGATTAAAATCACTCATTGCTTTATTAAGAAACCCTGCATGTCTAGCTTCATCTCGAGACATAAACGAAAAACCTTCAGCTAACAAAGGGTTTGTATCTTTTAAGTTTCTTGATAACTCTTTATATAATAAAAACCCAGAAAACTCTGCAGTACACGACCTTTCTAAAAACTCAATAAATAAGGCTCTAGTTTTCTCATCAAATTGATCCCAATTCATAACAAACTCTTTATCACGAATAAAGTGCTGTTGATTATAGTCCGCCCTAAACTCGTCTAAAATAGCTTGAATCTCCTCAGTATTTGAAGAAATATCTAATTTAGCCATTTCTTCAAAGTCTGTTGTATAAAAACGTGGTGTTAATAGTGTTTCGTTTGTTGGGTCTTTTGTTGATATTTTTGCTTTATTTGTTATTGAATTTACCATATTTTTGTATAGTGATATATAGTTTTTTTATTTTTAAATATTTTTACAATCTTGCTGATCTTTTCCACTAATTTTTTTACATTAATTAGAGGTTTTAAAACCGTTCTTATATTTATATATAATATTTTTTGATTTATAATTAATATTATAAAATATTCTCATAAAAAAATATCAACTAAAAAGCAAATACTATTTTATGGACATTCTAAGTTTAGGGTGGGCAAGTGTTATGGTAACTTTTACTTTTTCACTTTCTCTTGTTGTTTGGGGCCGTAATGGGTTTTAGTTTTAGCTTACACTCTATAAAAATTTAAATTATAAAACTATTAAGGAGGGAGTTTTGTATGGGAGAAATGTTAACAACTTCTGCTATATGTTTTGCAATGACTTTAATTGGTTTATCTCTAGGGTTTGTTCTTTTAAAAGTAACACAAGGTGAATAAACTAAAAATCCCGAATCTATAGTCAATCTGGGCTGGGATTCATTTTTTTTATTAAAATTTTTTAACCATTTAATTGATTATGATTATATTTTTTATAAATTTTTTTGAAATATTAAAAAAAATTTGGCTGATTGTTAGCTTAATTTTAATTGCTTGTACTTTAATTAGAAAAGCTGATGATGAAGGTTTAAATTCTTTAAAACTCCCCTTTTTAAACGGCTCAAAAAAGTCAGAAGTAGTTTTTGATAACTTTATTTGGGTTCTTATATCAATTTATCTTAGCTTGGGGTTAATTTTTTCAACAAAATATTTTTCATAGTAAAGTCTTTATGCAGCAAAAACCATATCGAAAATTTTATTGTCCAGTTCCAGAAGAACAACGCCCTTTAAACGAGTATTTAAACTTAAAAAACTCTTTTTTTTTTAATTGGCCAACTTTTAATATATTGAATTATATAAAGAAACTTGTAAAGTTTAGTTTTTTAGTACTTTTATTTTCAGTGCCGATTACAAGTTACTTTTATCCAATAGTTGAATTTCCTACCCAATTTTTTTTAACAAATATTTTCATCGTTAATAGTTTTTTAATCTTTTTGTTAGGAAGGGTATACTTAGGTTGGTCGTATGTTGAAGAACGTTTATTTAATCCAACAATTGAGTATGAAGAGTCTGGTTGGTACGATGGTCAAATATGGGTCAAACCTGTAAGAATTTTAAAGCAAGATAGATTAATTTGTTCATATAAGGTTTTTCCTGTTTTGAAAAGATTAGAAAAAACTATTGTATACTTTATTTTGACATCTATATTAATTTTTTTATTCACTATTCTCGTTTAATTTTTTTATAAGTAAAATTTTTTATTATTTGTATCAAATAACTAGACATAAGAAAAAAGTGACGTGTATAATTATAGAGCTATCGCGGAGTAGAGCAGTCTGGTAGCTCGTTGGGCTCATAACCCGAAGGTCGGTGGTTCAAATCCATTCTCCGCTATATCTCTTTATTTTAAATATTTTTAATTTTTAAATAGGTATTATTAAAAAAGTTTTAATTATGACACTTAATTTGCAAACATTTTCTCCAATATTTGGTGGTAGTACAGGTGGTTGGCTAAGAGCAGCAGAAATAGAAGAAAAGTATGTAATTACTTGGACAAGCTCAAAAGAGCAAATTTTTGAAATGCCGACAGGTGGTGCTGCAATAATGTTACAAGGTGAAAACTTACTTTATTTAGCTCGTAAAGAACAATGTTTAGCTTTAGGTACTCAACTTAGATCCTTTAAAATTACTGACTATAAAATTTATCGTCTTTTCCCTAGTGGTGAAGTTCAATATTTACACCCTAAAGACGGTGTCTTTCCTGAAAAAGTAAATCCAGGCCGCTTATCAGTTGGTAGTCGTGGTTTTTCTATTGGTAAAAACCCTAACCCTGTTTCTGTTAAATTCTCAGGAAAAAGTAGTTTTGAGTCATAAAAACAAATAGTTTTAATAATAAAATAAATAAAATAAAAAAGGATCTTATAGACTTAAAAGTCTATAAGATCCTTTTTTATTTTATTTATTTTATTATTGAAACTATTATTTTCTAGAATAGTATTCAACAATAAGTAATTCATCAACCGAAATCGTAAAGTCTTCTCGAGTAACAACCTCTTTAACAACACCAGTTTGCTTTGACTGATCTAACTCTAAAAATTTAGGACAATTGACAAATGACGATAAAATTTGTTGGTTTTTTGCTAGTTTTGGTTTAAGTGTTAATTTATCACCCGGTTTACAAATGAAACTTGGAATATTTACCTTTTTGTCGTTTACTAATAAGTGCCCATGATTAACCAATTGACGTGCTGCAGCAATAGAACTTCCCCATCCTAGGCGAAAAGCGACTGTATCTAAACGCATTTCAAGCATTTGTAATAATTGTAAACCCGTTGAACCTTTAATTTTTCTCGCTTTTTTAACATAATTTAAAAGCTGTTTTTCAGATACCCCATAATTGTAACGGAGTTTTTGTTTTTCCATTAAACGTAAATTATATGGTCCAATTTTTTGTTTTGTAATATCTTTCCCATGTTGTCCAGGAGAATTTTTACGAATACTATTGTTGTTTTGTTTTAAACCATCTAATGAGCCTAATCGACGCAAGATTTTTACACGAGGTCCACGATAACGTGACATTTTTAACTCCTTATTTATTTAAAATTTGAAAATTATTGAATATTAATATATATATATATATTAATATGAATTTTTTATTAGATGCGGGCGAACGACGGGAGTTGAACCCGCGAATGATGGAACCACAACCCACTGCCTTAACCACTTGGCTACGCTCGCCATTTGTTTTACTAAAAACAAATATATTATAAACGCGTATTGACCAGAATGTCTAGTAATTGTTAAGATCAATATATTTTAGAATTTATTAATAAATAATTAAAAAATGTTAAAAAATAAAGAAAATTATATAAAAACTGTATTTTTTATCTTAAACGGAAAACAATATAAAGTTAGATATTTTAAAAAGATAAGTCTACATCACTTTCTTATTTTTTTAGGTTATAAATTAAATTTAATTGCTGTTGAATACAATGGAAAAATAATTACTCGCACTCAATGGAAAGATATTTATTTAACAAATAATATTAATCTTGAAATTGTAACAATTGTTGGGGGTGGATAAATCTAATCATTAATATCAACAGACTCAAAAGGTTTTGAAGAAAGAGAAATGCGTCCTCGATTTAAGTTTATATACAAAATTGTTACAGTAATTAATTGACCCTTTTTAAAAAGTTTTGTTAGGTTTTCTATTCTTTTTGATGAGATTTCTGAAATATGCAATAAACCCTTTAAACCATAAATATTAACAAACAAACCATAAGGTTTTATATCAGTAATACAACCAGTAATAACTTGCTGGACTTTTAAAAAATTTGTTTGATTTTTAAAGTGTGCTAATTTACAACTCATTAAAATTTTGTTATTATTCTCGCTTAATTTAAGAAATTTTAAAGGTAAATTTAATTTATTTAGTTGTTTACGGCGATAATACTTTGGCAAGTGGTAATTTGAAACAAAACCTTTAAAACCTTGACTAGTTATTAGTTTTCCTTGTTTTGTTGATTTTTCAACTTGACCCGAAACAATTAGATTTTCTCGTGCTAATTCTTTTAGTCTCTGCCAAATTAAGAGTGATTTTAACTGCTTTAATGAGACAATAATAGTTTTTTTTACTGGATTATATATAATTAGAATAAATTCACCAATTTCGTCTGAACTAAATATTTCTTTTGTTGAAAATACTTGAAACTTAGAAATCTCTGAAATAGGTAAATAAGCCAAAGTCTTTGCTCCAATGTCAATTAAAACCGACTTTTTTTCGAACCCTATTATTTTACCAGCAACTATATCACGAACTGTAAATTGGTAATTATATTTTTTTAAAAGTTGAACAAAAATACTCTTTTCAAAAATTGAAGAAAATTTTATTGACATTTTATTTTACGTTTATTAATTAAAAGTTTATTAAAGTTTTAATTAAGTTCTAACTTTAATGTTTAATTTTTTTTCAAGTTCTTGCTCCATACTCAAAAGAATTGGATCAATTTCAGTTTTTAATAATGTTTTGTTTAAGGACTTAAAATACAATTTGACTGCTAAAGAATAACAATTCTCAGATAAACTGAATTTTTCGTAAAAATCAAAAAGCTCAATTTTATTAAGTAAGCTTTTTCCATTTATTTTAATTATTTTTTCAATACTTTCAAATCTTACTTGTTTTGGTACTAATAATGATAAATCAACGGTTATGTTTGGATACAATGAATACCCTTGATATGTTATCATTTTTCTTTCCTTCTTTATTTTCATAAGCTTTGTCAAACTTAATTCAAATAAAAAACAATTTTTTGATAAACCCTGTTCATCAGCAATTTGAGGATGTATTTTACCAAAGTTCCCAACTTTCTTTTTATCTAATAATATTTCTAGTGAATTCTTAGGATGATAAAATTCTGTATGCTGATCAGAATTAGTAAGCTCAAATTCTATTTTCAAACTAGAAAAAATTTTTTCCAAAACCCCCTTTGCTTGAAACCAATTAAATTCTTGAATTTGTTCTGACCAGCTAGTTTTATAATTACCCCCTCCAAAAATTGCTCCAATTGATTCAGTTTCAAAAATATTATTATTGCTTTTTTTTCCAAAAGTACGACCAATCTCAAAAATAGGTAAAACTTGGTTTCCTTGAGCAATATTTATATGGAGTGTTTTAACTAATTGTGGAACTAAACTCGTTCTCAGAGAAGAGTACTCATTTGTTAAAGGATTCAACAGTTTAGGGTTACCACCCTTTTCTTCCAATTGTGTTAATGGGTAATTAAAAACTTCTACAAATCCCAAACTTAAAAAAGCTTGTCTAAATTTTCTTCTGTTGTTTACATATTTTGAAATTTTTCCAATCTTATTTGGTTTTGGTAAAATTGAAACAAAATTATTAAAACCAATAACTCGTGCTATTTCTTCAATAATATCAATTTCTTCTTCAATATCTAAAAACCTTGTAAAGGGTACAGAAACAGTCCATTCTGATTGCAGTGGTTTTTCAACTAGTATGAAATTTGATCTCTCTAAAGATTTGCAAATTTCTTTATTAGAAAGACTTCCTTTTCTCTCCAAAGAAACCAGTCTGTTATGAGTTTTATTGCTAATGAAACCCAAAGTATTAGACACATTATCGTATGAAAGACTAATCTTTCTCATACGTACATCTTTTTCTTTGAAATACTTAATATAAAGATTGGTTTTTAATAAATCATTGTTGTTTAACAACTTAAAAAGTTTTAAAAACCTATTGTAACTAGGTTTTAATAAAAATTTATTAACACCACGTTCGTATCTAAGTGAAGCTTCTGTTCTAATTCCAACGCTTCGTTCAGAATTTCGAAATATTTTTGGATCAAAAATGGATGCTTCAATAAATATATTTTTAGTATCCGAATCAATGCAAACCTCTTTTGAAATTTTACTGCCAGCTATAGAAATAGGATAATTATCAGCTACAACCAAAAGAGTTTCTTTCGTTAAATAATATTTTTTTAAATCTGAGTCAATAAAAGTTTCTCCTAGCTCTGCAAATCTTGTTTGGATTTGAGGGTTTTCATTTTTTGTCAGTGTTTTTATTTTATCAAAATCGTAAATAAAAAAAGGCTGACCCCATTCTAAAGTAAGGTAATTACCTAAATCGTTTAAGTTTTTTTCTGGTGTCAGTCCGTTAGATAAAAGCCTTCGTTGAATCCATACTGGGGGTTCTTTAAAACTAATACCCTCAATTTTTGACCCTATATAAGCTAATGTGTTATTAAGGTTTAAAGAATTTGACGATAAATCTTCTATATTTTTTTCGTAATTGCTAAAAAAGTTGACATCTTTTTTTTTAAAAAAGGGGGGGTTAATATCAACATCCATTAAACTAGTAATTTCGTTCACTATACCAGCAATACTTAAAATATCTGGTCTATTTGTCGTTGCAGCTAAATCTAAAATGACATCAGTTCTTTTCAAAACTTTTATAGTTTTTGTTTCTTCGACTTCAAAACCAGCTAACGTTAATCTTTCTTTTAATTCGGTTAAATTAATTTGATTTAAATTTAAAATATAATTAAGCCAATTTGTTGATATCTGCATTAGTTTTTTTTATAAAAACGTACTTATAGTTGAAGTTTTTAATTACTTTTTTAGATTTCCGATGAGTTTGCCTTTGTGAAAGTTAAATCATTTGATAAGCTATATCTTTCCATAAAACGCATAAAACGGTCCCAAGCTTCTCGGTTTTTCATTATATAAATTGCTTCAATTGCTTGGGGTGTCCCATTTATATATCTAGCATTAACTTCACGAGTTACTAAACTACCTTCTCCATCAACTAAATACATTCCTGTTATTTCACCCATTTGAGCCATATTTTTATCTAAGATTGTTGGTTGATCAAAACGAAACGTTGCTGTTCCAGTATTACCATCTCTTGATCTTGTCAATTTTACTGCCGGAATAACCTCTTCGTCGATACCCTTAACAAATTGAATTGCAGCTTTCATAATAATATTTTCCATTTTCTAAATAAAAAGTTTTTTAATAAGTAAATTTTAAGATATTAATTAAAAATAAAGAAATTTATAAAATTTTCTTAAAAAAACAAAACATAAATATTGCATATATGCATCATATATCTTATTATAAATATAATTTTTATTATTTGGTAAAAGTTTTCTTTAGTTTTTTGTTATTATGATTGACAGCGCTAAAAAAGCGCTAAAAAACCTATGTTTTGAAAGTTTTTTTCGTTCTGGTATTGACAAAACTAAATTTGTATAGTTTACTAGGATTTAGTAAATAACCTTTTTTATTTTTCATGAACTATGTCAGATAAAAAATTAAGCAGCATATCATAAAAAAAAACAGGTTATTTTAATAACTAAGTAGTTTGTAAATAATATGGGGTGTAGCCAAGTGGTAAGGCAGCGGACTTTGACTCCGCCATTCGTAGGTTCGAACCCTACCACCCCAGTTAAAATTCTTATAACTATTTATTTATACTTTAAATTTTGAAAATGAAACAGAGAGAACAATTATAAAAATATTTATTTTTTGCTAATTGTATTTAAATAGCGAAAAAATTATGTTTTTTATCAAAAACTCATTGGAAAATTAAATAAAAAAAAAGAGGACTTACATATATTGACAAATTAGATGGAAACATGTATTATAATAGGAATAGTTTAGAAATGTTTCTTAAATTAAGCTAATTATTTTCGTTTGTAAAAATGAAAGGGTCTTGGAGAGATGGCAGAGTTGGTCGATTGCGTCTGATTTGAAATCAGATGAATTTAATAGATTCCGTGGGTTCGAATCCCACTCTCTCCTTACTATTTATATTTGTGGGAGTATTTCTATTCGAAAGCTGTCCTAAAGCATGCAAAAGACAGGTCCCACAATAATTCAAAAAAATTTCGTGGGTATATAAGTGTTGGTAGAATCTGAAGACTGTATGGAGTTCTCTAAACTATATGTGTTATATGTTTCAATTAAGTTGGATAAAAATGTTAAATCTATATTTGGCAAATATGTTGAAGAAGAATTTACCTTTAAAGAGACTAAAACGAATCTATACTCTCTTTTGAGATCTGTTAAATATCTAGAGATGTTTAGTAAACAAAAGGGGTGTACTCAAATAGACCCCGCATATATGAGAAGTCCGGAAACCTGTCATTAAAGCCAAAGTACTTTTTGAGTTTTCAGAGAACTCCCGCTGAGATATCTGCAAATTCAGTAAGGAGGGAAAAAGATAACTTGAATCTTTTAGGGTGAAGAGTATTTAGATAATACGGGGCATTAAAACCTCTGTATCCGTAAAAAGAGAAGAATAACTTTTTTTAAGATGTATATTGCAAAGTTATCTGAAAAAAGCGATTCTTAAGTTGATCGTTTAATTTAATGTTATTATTATAATATAATAATATTAAAAGATTGTTTTTATTACTTCTTTATACTATTATAATATTGTATTCGTTTGACAATAATATGCGAGTATAGTTTAGTGGTAAAACCTTAGCCTTCCAAGCTAATGATGGGGGTTCGATTCCCCCTACTCGCTTAGTTCTTTAAAGATTTTTACTTGGAATGTGTAACAACAAAAATATATCTGAATAAGATCAGGAGAAAACTTATATGTCTGGTGGTTCAACAGGTGAAAGACCTTTTTCTGATATTATTACAAGTGTAAGATATTGGATTATTCACAGTATTACGATTCCTTCTTTATTTATTTCTGGATGGTTATTTATTAGTACTGGTTTAGCATACGATGTTTTTGGTACTCCTCGTCCAAATGAGTACTTCTCTCAAGACAGACAACAAGTACCATTGGTTAATGATCGTTTTAGTGCAAAACAAGAATTAGAAGATTTAACTAAAGGATTATAAAAAGGAGAAAAACGTGACAAAAAATACAAACCAACCGGTAGCATACCCGATTTTCACTTTTCGTTGGTTAACAATTCATGCTTTAGCTGTTCCGACAATTTTCTTTTTAGGTGCAATCACATCTATGCAATTTATTCAACGATAGGAGTTTTTTTATGACAGGTCCAAATCCTAATAAACAACCTGTTGAATTAAACCGTACTTCACTTTATTGGGGATTATTACTTATTTTTGTTTTAGCTGTATTATTTTCTAGTTACTTCTTTAACTAAAATATTCTCTACTATAAAAATTTTTAATTTATTTTTTTTTAATTTCCTTAGGAGTAAAAACTATGGCAGGTACAGGAAGAATACCTCTATGGATGGTTGCAACAGTGGGTGGTCTAGGTGTTCTAGGTATTTTAAGTTTATTTATTTATGGCGCTTATTCAGGCTTAGGCTCATCTTTATAACTAATTAGAGTTATAAAAAATTTAATGTAAGAAGGGGTGATATTTTTTAATCACCCCTATTAATTTTTTCTAGTTTCTAGAATCAGAATAATTTTTTAGTACAAATTATTTACAAAGTGGATCTAGAGGCCCTGCTGCATAAAGATTCCGAACTTGGTCACAATCTATTAGATAAGGCTTTCAAACCCAATAATTTACAGTTTTTTTCAAGAAAGGTTTACACATTATACCTGTAGCAGTCTCGAAACATGCTGAAATAATAAATAATGTGCCACAGATATTATCACCGTTCTTAATTACCTTGAAACCACTTGTGGTAAATCGTCTCCCACTTTGACTCGTTAAGACTAGTTTGGGTGTACCCCGAATAGCCTTGGTCATATTTTCCCAAATCGTTAACTATCCTTTTTACGACGAGTTTCGTTCTACAAATGGTAGCTAAAACACCTATTTATATTACCAATAAAAATTATGATATAAGTCTAGTATCTTTATCGGTTATTTTCAAAATCTAGGGTTACCTAAAACTTTTCTTTCCGTTTAGGCGGTAAAATGATGGGATTTTCTAAAATTGGTAACATTTATAAAACCATAAGAATAACGGGTTCACAATATAATCTTTTGAGTTTTTCTTTTGAAAATTGAAAAACAAAGTTGAAGGTTCCTTTTCCCTAGCTTTCCAGAAAGTCTAGCCCCTTTTCACTTTTTAGAAGGTTGACTGCCTCTTTATTTTTTGCGTTTTTTATTAAGAGACTTTACCTTAATCGCCCCATTTTCTTTAAAATCAAGGTTAAAATATCCTAGTATCGTACTAACTTTAGTAGAATTATTATTGTTTACCATCTATATTTAATCTCCGTTCTTTTTTTATGATATTTAATATGATGCGTTTATATAAATTGTGATACATTTTTTTGTTACATTAAAAAAAAGTTTATATCGTAAAACTAAAAGTTTTATAGTCCCTCTAATTTTACTTCTAAAAATAAAGCTAATTCTGAAGCCTTTTCTTCAATTTCACTTAAAGGTAAGGGTTGCTCAATAGGACTTAAAGGTATTTCTCTTTGGTCTTTTGTACATAATAAAATAACTCGTCTAGGGTTTAAACCTTCTTTAATGCTTAGTTTAATAGATTTTATATTATTAAAAGGATAAACTAAAAAGATATTTCGGTTTTTACCAGGAAACCCTTTTCGAACTATCCGAACAAGTTTTTCTTCTTTGTTAAATTCATTATAACCGCCCCCAACATCCCAAAGAATGGTTAGAAAAATATAAAAACTAATCATTAAAGCAGCTGAACCATAAAAGGCCATTATAATTCCTTGTGGTATAAAAACTAATTCTTTTGGATTGGCAAATGGTAATAAATTAAATTTTAAATAACTTGATAACCCTGATAATAAAAAACCGAGTCCGCCAACAAGTAAAACACCTGACCACCAAAAGTTACTTAGCCTTTTTGATCCGGTAATAATGTCTTTTTTTATTAAACTATTTTGTGTTGAACTTATTTCAAATGATGTTTCAGTCATTATTTTGTAGTAAAAGCAAAAGTTTTTAATATAGATTATATTACTAATTAAAGAAGTTTTAAAAGGTTTAAAAAAAAGGTTTTTGATATTTCTTTTTTATTTAGAAAAAAATACCCCCAAGGGAATTCGAATCCCTGTTACTTCCGTGAAAGGGAAGTGTCCTAGGCCTCTAGACGATGGGGGCTAAATTTATATATCTATATAATTATATATACCACTTTTTTAAAAGCTTTGTCAACCTATTAAAAATTTTTAATTTACTTATATTAATAAATATTATATTTATTTTTGAAAACTAGAGATCCCATATAATTTGAAATGTCTTTAAAACCAGAGGTTTGTTACTTTAAAAAATAAAAATTTTTAAGTTCTACCAATTAGAAACAATTTAAATTTACATTTTAAAGATAAAGGTTATGTGGAAAAAGTTTTAAATTCTTTTAGAATTGGGGTTTTATTTTGCAATACCATCTTGTTATAATTATTATAAGAATTTTATAATAACAGGTAAGGGATATATTGATATTTGTTTCCTATTATCCTATTTTAAAAAGTTTATTGATATTTTAAAATTATATTTATACATATTTATAATTATTATTAGATTTTAATCGGGATGACAGGATTTGAACCTGTGACCCTCTGCTCCCAAAGCAGATGCGCTACCAAACTACGCTACATCCCGACTGTTGTAAGTATATAAATATATTAGTGCTTTTTTTTGTTTTTGTCTAGACTATTATTTAATTAAAAATTTATTTTGGGTTTATAATCTTAAAAAATATTAAAGTTTAATACTTAAAAATTACTATGAATATAAGTGAAAAAACCTGGAGTTGGGGGTTAACACAAAGTGCAGAAATAATAAATGGTAGAGCTGCTATGATAGGTTTTTTTTCTTTAATTATTATAGAACTTGTAATAAAACAAAGTTTTTTATCATTTATAGGATTAAAAGGTTAATAAACAAATAAAAAAGAACGAGAAAAAGCTTTAAAGCTTTTTCTCGTTCTTTTTTATTTGTTTATTAATTAAATTAAACTTATAAATTAATCAATTGGACGCATAGATAATACTGGTTCTGTTTCACGGTCAATACCTTTTTCGAAACCAGCAGCAGCAGCTCTTGCACGTCCAGAGTGCCACCAATGACCAACAAGTAAGAAGAAACCTAAGAAGAAGTGAGATGTTGTTAACCATGAACGAGGAGAAACATAGTTTACTGAGTTAATTTCAGTTGCTACACCACCCACAGAGTTTAGTGAACCCAATGGAGCATGAGTCATGTATTCTGCAGCACGACGTTCTTGCCATGGTTGAATGTCATTTCTAATTTTGTTAATGTCTAAACCGTTTGGTCCTCTTAATGGTTCTAACCAAGGCGCACGTAAATCCCAGAAACGCATTGTTTCACCACCAAAAATGATTTCACCACTTGGAGATCTCATTAAGTATTTACCTAAACCAGTAGGACCTTGTGCCGATGCTACATTTGCACCTAATCTTTGGTCACGAACTAAGAAAGTGAAAGCTTGTGCTTGTGAGGCTTCTGGTCCAGTTGGGCCGTAAAACTCACTTGGGTACGCTGTATTATTGTACCAAACAAAAACTGATGCACTTAATCCCATTAAAGATAGAGCAGCAAGACTGTATGAAAGGTATGCTTCCCCAGACCATACAAAAGCTCTACGAGCCCATGCAAAAGGTTTTGTAATGATATGCCATACACCACCAACAGTACATAAGATACCCATCCAAATATGACCACCTACTAAATCTTCCATGTTATTGATTGACATAATCCAACCATCACCACCAAAAGGTGATTTTAAAACATAACCAAAGATAACTAATGGGTTTAGTGTTGGACTAGTAACGAGACGTACATCACCACCACCTGGTGCCCATGTGTCATATACTCCACCAACGAACATAGCTTTAATTACTAATAAGAATGATCCAATTCCTAAAAGAACTAAATGAATACCTAAAATTGTAGTCATTTTGTTTTTGTCACGCCAATCGTAACCAAAGAATGGGAAAGACTCTTCAAGTGTATCAGGACCAATTATTGAATGGTAAATACCACCAAAACCTAGAACAGCTGAAGAAATTAAGTGTAAAACACCTACAACAAAGAATGGGTATGTGTTTGTTATTTCACCGCCGGGTCCTACACCCCAACCAAGAGTTGCTAAGTGAGGAATTAAAATACAACCTTGCTCATAAAGTGGTTTTTCTGGAATAAAGTGAGAAACTTCAAATAAAGTCATAGCACCTGTCCAAAAAACCATAATACCAGCGTGTGCTACGTGTGCTCCTAGCAGTTTACCAGAAACATTGATTAATCGAGCATTACCCGACCACCAAGCAAAACCTGTAGATTCAATATCTCTACCAGCTACATTATTAAAGGGCGTTTCCACGTGGTAAAACCTCCTCTGGGAATACAAAGTTTTCATGTGGTTGGTCTTGTGCAGCCATCCACGCACGGATACCTTCATTTAGAAGGATATTTTTTGTGTAGAAAGTTTCAAATTCAGGATCTTCAGCAGCTCTTAACTCTTGTGAAACAAAGTCATACGCTCTTAAGTTTAAAGCAAGACCAACAATGCCTATTGCACTTGTCCAAAGACCTGTTACAGGTACAAATAACATGAAGAAGTGTAACCAACGCTTGTTTGAAAATGCTACACCAAAGATTTGTGACCAGAAACGGTTTGCTGTTACCATTGAGTAAGTCTCTTCAGATTGTGTTGGAGTGAAAGCACGGAAAGTATTCGCAGCATCACCATCTTCAAATAAAGTGTTTTCAACTGTTGCACCGTGAATAGCACATAATAAAGCACCACCTAAAATACCTGCTACACCCATCATGTGGAATGGGTTAAGTGTCCAGTTATGGAAACCTTGTAAGAATAATAAGAATCGGAAGATAGCTGCAACACCAAAACTAGGTGCAAAGAACCAACTTGCTTGACCCAGAGGGTAAAGTAAGAATACTGAAACGAAAATTGAAATTGGTCCAGAAAACGCAATAGCATTGTATGGACGAATACCAACTAAACGTGCAATTTCAAATTGACGCAGACAGAAGCCAATTAAGCCAAAAGCACCATGAAGTGCAATAAAAGCCCAAAGCCCACCAATTTGACACCAACGTGTAAAATCGCCTTGTGCCTCAGGTCCCCATAATAAAAGAAGAGAGTGTCCCATACTGTTCGCTGGTGTTGAAACAGCAGCCGTTAAGAAGTTACATCCTTCTAGGTAAGAACTTGCTAAACCATGTGTGTACCAAGAAGTTACAAAAGTTGTTCCAGTAAACCAACCACCAACAGCTAAATAAGCTGTTGGGAAAAGTAATAAACCTGACCAACCTACGAAAACAAATCGATCTCTTTTTAACCAATCGTCTACAAGGTCGAAGATTCCTCTTTCCTGATTTTGTCCAATTGCAATGGTCATATATTGTTAAATTGAATAATTTTTTAGTATATTTAAAACTATTACTCTTAAATAATTAAGGTCTAATTAAGTCGACTTAAAATAAATTTTTATAATCGTCAAATCTTTTCTTTTCAGCTTTTTTAATTAAATTATACACGTTTTTAAATTAAAATTTCAACTGATTAACAATCGACCAAAAAATTTTAACTAATTCAAAGAGTTGGTTTTTTAAAAGAAAATTTATAACCAGCTCCTCTAATAGTATGAATATACTGTGGGTTGTTTGGTTCGTCTTCAATTTTTGACCTTAATTTTGAAATATAAACATCAACAATTCGGGAATCAGAATGATTAAAAGAATTAAACCCCCAAACACGGTTTATAATTTCTTCACGAGAAAAAACTTTGTCTTTTTCATTTAAAAAAAGTTTTAAAAGTTTAATCTCAATTTCGGTTAATCTGAATGTAAGTTTTTCTTTCAACAAACTTCTTTTTTTAAAATCAATTTTTATTTTACCAATATTTATCTTCGACAATTTTCCTTTATCTTGATTTTTTTCTTTAATTGTTTTCTTTAAGGCCAAAAAAATCCTATGTTCGATTTCTTCAATTGAAAAAGGTTTAACTATATAATCAGTTGCTCCTATTTCAAAACCTTTAACTTGATCACCGACAGTACCTAATGCAGTTAAAAATATGATGGGTATACTTGATTTTTTTCTTATTTGTTTACAAATTTCATAACCATTAATACCTGGTAGCATTATGTCTAAAATAATTAAATCGGGAAGGAAAAAACTTAATAACTTTAAAGCTTCACGTCCGTTCGAGGTCGTTAAAGTTTTATAACCGCGGTTTTTTAATCTCTTAGATAAAATACGTCTAATATTTATTTGATCCTCAACAATAAGTATTTTTTCTTGATTTTTTAAATTCACAGTTGTAATTTTCTAAAGTCTAAATCAATTTTAATTTTTATAAATTATACACGTATATCTGGCTATTTTTGGTACTTTTTCCTTGATACAAAATTATTGTTTTTTATATGTTATTTTAAAAATACCACTATGGTCACGTTGACACTCTTTTTGGGGCAGATTTAGGTTTAATTTTACGGTTTTCTAAAGCGTTTATAGCTAGCAAGCTAAAACTAAAGTTTAGTTAAATCAAAAATTTTATTTTTAACAAAAAAATAATACAGGACATCATTGAGAGTTTGATCCTGGCTCAGGATGAACGCTGGCGGTATGCTTTACACATGCAAGTCGAACGAGAAGTTTTTTTGATTTTTTCTTAAAAACTGAAAGTGGCGGACGGGTGAGTAACACGTGAGAATCTACCTTTAGGAAAGGGACAACAATTGGAAACGATTGCTAATACCTTATATGCCTATATAAAAGGTGAAAAGTTTTTCTGCCTAAAGAAGAGCTCGCGGCTGATTAGCTAGTTGGTAAGGTAATGGCTTACCAAGGCGACGATCAGTAGCTGATTTGAGAGGATGATCAGTCACACTGGAACTGAGACACGGTCCAGACTCCTACGGGAGGCAGCAGTGGGGAATTTTCTGCAATGGGCGAAAGCCTGACAGAGCAATACCGCGTGAGGGATGACAGCCCTATGGGTTGTAAACCTCTTTTTTCAGGGAGGAAGTTCTGACGTTACCTGAAGAATAAGCATCGGCTAACTCCGTGCCAGCAGCCGCGGTAAGACGGAGGATGCAAGTGTTATCCGGAA